TAAGATTATTTAATATTGTATTTCATTTCTTTTTAAATAATTAATAAAAAGAAAAAACGGTAAGTGAAAGTTTTTTTCTCACATACATGAATTGTTGGAAAAATATCGTACGCATCGATATGAAAAGAAAATATTTGATATGCGAAGACATAATTTAATGTATTTTTTTTTCTATTATTTCTATAAAATGGATTCTATCTTATAGAAATAATAGAAATGTAAATGGATTTTTTTGTATTCGGAAAAAAGATGTTTCAAATTAAGAAAAATGACTTGTTTGTTGGAACTTGGAATAGGTTCTTCTGAGTGAAGAAAGGGCATAGCAATTTTTTTCTATAGGACCTTCAGGAAAAAGAAGATTTAATTGGAAATATCGACAGATTCTTAGGGAGTTTAAACCAAACAAAAAAGTATTAAAAAGAAAATCCAAAAAATCATTGTTTGAATTTCATCTTTATCAAATTTGAATATCATAATAGTAGATATAGGTATGATTCAATGGGTTAGGTCCACTTACTTTTTTGAATCTTTCCCTTTTTTTAATAATTTTCCACTTTTTAATTAGAATTACTTTCTTTACTATATTCGAATTCATTAGAATGATAATGATAACTTCTTCGAATTCGAATTCATAATTCCATTTTCTAATTAAATTCTATGATTACTTCATTTTTTTATTACAAATAGAAACTTACTACAAATATCAACAATATTTCTATTCTTCTTTTAAATATGAATACTACTTTTTTTTTTCAGAAAAATGGTTTTTTTCTGAAAAAGTAAAAAGCCCCTTATCGGATTTGAACCGATGACTTACGCCTTACCATGGCGTTACTCTACCACTGAGTTAAAAGGGCCCCATTTGATTCAATTCCTAAATAAGGAACTAGCCAATATGACTAGTACATCTATTTGTTACTGCATATACTTATTATATAAATGGAATTCTAATATATGTACATCAATAAATATATATATATATTCAATAAATATATATTATTTGCATAACAACTCATCAAAGAACAAAAAATTGGATTTACCTAGTGAATAGAATACAGTTAAAAAAAAGTTTATTAATATTGGATTTGATCAATATCAATGGAATGAATTATTTCAAAATAGATTCTTGAAGTCATCCTCATCATAACACCAAATTCATTTCATTGATACATAAATGTACTCACCAATTCAAATATTTCATCGAATCATTGATAAATGGATTCAATTTGTCCTGTCCCTAAACCAAATTCTCATTTTGTTCAAAAACTTTTTTCAAAAACGTGTTGATCTCTATCCTTCTTACCCGATTTCCAGATTGATTCTCGTTTTTTTATTTCCCGTCTTAGTATGAGATATAAATATACCTATCGAATCTTAGTAATGAATGACAGTGAAAGAAATGAAGTTTTAACCCCCGTCCTTTCCAACAAACCAATCATTCCCGTAAAGGATTTTATCTTTATTTGACTTTCTTTTGCATTACTTATTTGTTTCTTTTTTTATTAACGACTGAAATAAAAATAAACAATTTCGAAATCTAAATGATGAATCACAAAATTCTACGGAATTCTGAAAGATGGAAAAATCCTTTTGATCGAATCATCATATCATTATATTGACAATTTCAAAAAACTATTCATACTATGAACGTAGTATAATGGCGGTCGGGCAAGTATGCCCCCATCGTCTAGTGGTTCAGGACATCTCTCTTTCAAGGAGGCAGCGGGGATTCGACTTCCCCTGGGGGTAGGGTGCTATGAAAGGAAGTTGATCATGAATTTTCAATAAAAACGGAAATGGATTCTTCCTGTTCCTGGGTCGATGCCCGAGCGGTTAATGGGGACGGACTGTAAATTCGTTGGCAATATGTCTACGCTGGTTCAAATCCAGCTCGGCCCAAGAATTTGCCGATCCACTATGAAATTATATAACCCATTTATTGTTCTCCGGAAATGACTGATGTGCTCTGATGCGGAAGAATCCAAATATGAAACATCCCTAACGTTATTTATTTCTGTATTACATATTTCCACAAATTCGGATCTTGCTAATAATCTAGATTCATATCAAGATCTGTAAATAGAAAATATAAGGCAAAGGTTTCAATAAACAAAAAAAGACTTTTTTTGTTTATTGATTCCATTTTCAATACATTTGGAAATAACAAACGGATTACGAGTAATCTGTGTCGATCTCACTAAAGTGCATATCGATATAGATTTCAATATATACAAAAATCCGCCTCTTTCATTTACAGCAAAATGGTTCGAATCCGAAATAGAAAAAGAAAGGGTTTGAAAGAAACCGTGTATGCTGTACACTCTTTTCCCTGGGATTGTAGTTCAATTGGTCAGAGCACCGCCCTGTCAAGGCGGAAGCTGCGGGTTCGAGCCCCGTCAGTCCCGATGGATACAAATCCAATAAAAAAGACATCAATTCATTTTTTGTGTGAAAGGGAATAAAAATAATAATAAAAATCTTATTCATAATAGGGATCCCTCCTGCTTTTTTTTTCTTTTTTCGCTTAAGGTAAAGGTTTCGACGAAAAAAGAAAAGGAAGGAAAAGAAATTTCGAATTGCATCAAAAATCATTTTTTTTTATTTGGTAAAAGATCTTCCTATGTTATACTATTTCATTCTCGACGATGAGTCGATTTGATAGCTCAGATATTGTTATTCGTGATATCGATCCGATTTGATATCCTCGAAATCGAATTTATACCATTGTTGAACTTATCGATGAAAGACTTATCATCTCTATGGGATTAAATCCCGAATTTTTTATTGGAAATTTAAGAGAAATAAAACATAATAGAGATTATGGAAATAAATATTCTCGCATTTATTGCTACTGCACTGTTTATTCTAGTTCCTACTGCCTTTTTACTTATAATTTACGTAAAAACGGTAAGTAAAAGTGACTAATTTAACTTAAAAAAACCTTTTTCATTTTTATCAATGTAATCTATGATTGAATAAAAAAATGAAAAAGGTTTTTAATTTGGGGTCTTAGTCTTAAAAAAAACAAAGGATCGGACTACAATCAGCGCAATTCTATAAAATCCAGATAGTAGAAATCAAATCGATTTCTACTATCTGGATTTTATAGAATTGCGCCCAAATTTTTTTTTCTTTGTTTCATCTATTTGATTTGTATTGATTCCAATAAATCTGAAATAATCAAAAAACAACTCTTATTCTTCCGATTCTAATTTTTTTTAGATTTCGGATTATTTTGACAATCCCGGTATCATATTAAAAAAAAGAAGGGGGTAAAAAAAGTAGGAATGGGAGTTACGCGGTCCCTTATTTTCCATATATATATAACCTGGGTAAGAGTCAGTTCATCGAAATAGAAATTTTACGAAGAATTCGGTTGGAATAGGAGTCAATTTCCTATTATTTTGGATTCCCTTGATTTTATCCAAATACGAATATAGGAATAATTCCAATATTTGTTTGATTTAAAGAGTATTTTCTATTTCTATATTATACTATAGAATACATTACACTACTAGAATATAATAGAACTCTGAAATGCAGATATATTTTCTATTTGAATTCCATTAATTAGTATTAAATACTTTCATTCAATTATTAATACCCTTATAGTCCACTTCTTCCCCACACTACGAGGGAAAGGGAAAATGAAAAAACTACCATTAAAGCAGCCCAAGCAAGACTTATTATATCCATGTAAATTTTGTCTCCTATCTCTTCTCTATCAATATGAAGGAATTTTTTTATTATTGTTCCCAAATTTTTCTTGTATTATTTTCTTTTGTATTATTCACTAAAAATACTAGAATACTATAATAATAGTGGAATTGCTGGTACAGAGTCAAAAAAAGGATTCTGGGCTAACACCATTGACGAAAAACTAGAATCCATTCTATTAGAACATCTAACAAGTTCTTTTATATGATATGATTTTTAGTAAAATCGGAAAACATTAAGCATAAACAAAATATCCGGAAACATCCTTGGAAGTTTTAAGTAAATAAATGTTACTAACAGGTAGGAATAATAAGACTTATGTTTTATCCCCCCATTTCATTAAGTAATTTCATTAAGTAAAAAAAAGAATCAAGACAGATTACTTTGCATACTTATACTCTTATTTCTATTTGAAATAATCGCTTAACGTCTCCCGATTCGTTCTCTAAAATAATCGGAAGATAGCTTGCCTATAATTTTTTTTTTTACTAGAGGTTAGAGAAAGATTTTCTTTTTTTATTTTGGATTCTATTTTCTATTAGAATCCAAAATAAATTGAATTTTATTAGAATATTAGAATATATAATAGATTAAATAAGTATATATATAGAGAAAGTATACATATATATAAATTTATATATATATATAAATATAAAGAAAGCGAATTAGCTAAATTAACTATTCAATCTAACTAATCTAACTAATATTGATTAAATGCAGAAGCGCTCATATACTTTACATCAGTCTGTATACAGGGTTTTTCTTCCTCCCCTTCTCCAACTAAAAATGGAATTCTCTTCCCTATCCAACTTATCCTTATCCAATCTAATTCAAGACCCAGTCAGGCGACGGACACTACAATAGTTATGTAGTGAAAGAACTACCATTTCCAAATTTATTGATTCCTTTTCACTACTAGAATCTTTCCTTGAATCCGAGACGAAAAGATTTACAGCATTTTTTAGAACAAACAAACCTCCTGATGCTTAGAATTTAGAACCAAACAAGTTTCAAGACTCCCTTTCCCTCGTTTGCTTCTGTTGGAAAAAAAAGTTTTCTATAAAAAAAATGTAATACAATATTTCAAATCTCTTGTCGATCAGGCGACACCCGGATTTGAACTGGGGAAAAAGGATTTGCAGTCCCCCGCCTTACCACTCGGCCATGCCGCCAATATATATATGAAGTATATGAGAATACCCCCCCCTTTTTTCTATTGAAATGAAAAAAAAAACAAGCTTACACCTTCTGTCACAAAAGAAAAAAATCTCGGGACAAATTGCAACCGTTAACTATTAATTTATGAATGATTCTTGAATATTTGAATCGCAAATGGTTTTTTTCTTATTTTCTTAATGAGATAAGAAAATAAAAATGGATACATAACCAACCAATATTGCTTTTTTTATTGAAAAAAACTTTCTCCATTCCAATTATAACAGCAACTGTCAGTATATGTAAACCCTAGAACATAAATTTGAATTGTTACACAGATATTATCTAATCGGGTATCTTATCCATATATCTATTATCTTATCCATATATCTATATATATAGATAGCTAACTATAGCTGGAGTTAGATCTATACATGTTAAATAAATCCAAGACATGTTTAAAAAATACAAGCCTTATTACACACTCTAGTCGTATTCTCCCAAAAAAATAGTTAAAAATATCTCTCTTCTTTGCAAATTCGAATTCTTTTTTGAACAATAGAAAAGGTTAAGTGTTAAAAAATTGAATTATATATTGTTTCGGATTATTAGATTAGATCCTTATCTCATTGAGCAGAACAAATCCCGAATTCATTTTTTTATGGTATCAAATTGAATTGGAATATGTAATATCATAATAATGATAGAAATGGAATGCATTTTTGTTTTGCTATTCCTTAAAAAAACCTTGAAATCCAGGTCGAATTTTTCAATTCATTTCCATTTTTAGATTAGAATTTCGATTCTATCTGTTTGTTTTGTTGCAAATTCCTTCCTTCGAAGTTGAGTATCAAATTCGATTTTATTTATTCCTCTTTTCATAATAGGTATTTCGTACACGGGGTTAGGTAAAATTTCATGTAATTCAGTAAAAAGAACAGAAATTCCATTATTGCTAAATTGATTTATGTAATTTGATGAAGAATGACAGCAAATCGTGGAATATTTTTCTATAAAATTCACGGGGAAATTCAAAATGCTTGGGAGTGGAAATGAAGGAATGTCTACACTACCTGGATTGAATCAGATACAATTTGAAGGGTTTTGTAGGTTCATTGATCGGGGCTTAACAGAAGGGCTTTTTAAGTTTCCAAAAATGGAGGATACAGATCAAGAAATTGAATTTCAATTATTTGTCGAAACATATCAATTATTAGAACCCTTGATAAACGAAAAAGATGCTGTATATGAATCCCTTACATATTCTGCTGAATTATATGTATCCGCGGGATTAATTTGGAAAAGTTGTAGGGACATACAAGAACAAACTATTTTTGTTGGAAACATTCCTCTAATGAATTCTCTGGGAACTTCTATAGTAAATGGAATATACAGAATTCTAATCAATCAAATATTGCAAAGCCCCGGTATCTATTACCGTTCAGAATTGGACCCTAACGGAATTTCGGTGTATACTGGCACCATAATATCAGATTGGGGGGGGAGATTAGAATTAGAGATTGATAGAAAAGCAAGGATATGGGCTCGTGTGAGTAGGAAACAGAAAATATCTATTCTAGTTCTATCATCAGCTATGGGTTCGAATTTAAATGAAATTCTAGAGAATGCTTGTTATCCTGAAATTTTCGTGTCTTTCCTAAATGATAAGGATAAAAAAAAAATCGGGTCAAAAGAAAATGCCATTTTGGAGTTTTATCGACAATTTGCTTGTGTTGGTGGAGACCCAGTATTTTCTGAATCTTTATGTAAAGAATTACAAAAAAAAATTTTTCAACAAAGGTGTGAATTGGGAAGGATTGGTCGACGAAATATGAACCAAAAACTTAATCTTGATATACCTCAGAACAATACATTTTTGTTACCGCGAGATATATTGACAGCTACGGATCATTTGATTGGAATGAAATTAGGAATGGGCATACTTGACGATATAAATCATTTGAAAAATAAACGTATTCGTTCCGTAGCAGATCTATTACAAGATCAATTTGGATTGGCTCTGGTTCGTTTAGAAAATATGGTTAGAGGAACTATATGTGGAGCAATTAGACATAAATTGATACCGACTCCTCAGAATTTGGTGACTTCAACTCCATTAACAACTACTTATGAATCTTTTTTTGGATTACATCCATTATCTCAAGTTTTGGATCAAACCAATCCATTGACCCAAATAGTTCATGGGAGAAAATTGAGTTATTTGGGCCCTGGAGGATTGACAGGGCGGACTGCTAGTTTTCGGATACGAGATATCCACCCTAGTCACTATGGACGCATTTGTCCAATTGACACGTCTGAAGGAATCAATGTTGGACTTATTGGATCTCTAGCAATTCATGCGAGGATTGGTAGTTGGGGGTCTATAGAAAGTCCATTTTATGAAATCTCTGAGAGATCAAAAAGAATACGCATGCTTTATTTATCACCAAGTAGAGATGAATATTATATGGTAGCAACAGGAAATTCTTTGGCACTTAATCGAGATATTCAGGAGGAACAGATTGTTCCAGCCCGATACCGTCAAGAATTTCTTACGATTGCATGGGAACAGGTTCATCTTCGAAGTATTTTTCCCTTCCAATATTTTTCTATTGGAGCTTCTCTCATTCCTTTTATCGAACATAATGATGCGAATCGAGCTTTAATGAGTTCTAATATGCAACGTCAAGCAGTTCCACTTTCTCGGTCCGAAAAATGCATTGTTGGAACTGGATTGGAACGCCAAGTAGCTTTAGATTCAGGGGTTTCCGCTATAGCCGAACACGAGGGAAACATCATTTATACCGATACTGACAAGATATTTTTATTTGGTAATGGAGATACTCTAAGCATTCCATTAACTATATATCAACGTTCCAACAAAAATACTTGCATGCATCAAAAACCTCAGGTTCAGCGAGGTAAATGCATTAAAAAGGGACAAATTTTAGCGGATGGTGCTGCTACAGTTGGCGGCGAACTAGCTTTGGGAAAAAACGTATATATAACTTATATGCCATGGGAAGGTTACAATTCTGAAGATGCTGTACTCATTAGTGAGCGTCTGGTCTATGAAGATATTTATACTTCTTTTCACATACGGAAATATGAAATTCAGACTTATATGACAAGCTATGGTTCTGAAAGAATCACTAATAAAATTCCACACCTCGAAGCCCATTTACTCCGAAATTTAGACAAAAATGGAATTGTGATCCTAGGGTCGTGGGTAGAGACGGGCGATATTTTAGTGGGTAAATTAACGCCTCAAATGGCGAAAGAATCCTCTTATTCCCCGGAAGATAGATTATTACGAGCTATACTTGGCATTCAGGTATCCACCTCAAAGGAAACTTGTCTAAAACTACCTATAGGCAGTAGGGGTCGAGTTATTGATGTGAGATGGATCCAAAAAAAGGGGGGTTCCGGTTATAATCCAGAAACGATTCGTATATATATTTTACAGAAACGTGAAATTAAAGTAGGCGATAAAGTGGCCGGGAGACATGGAAATAAAGGTATCGTTTCAAAGATTTTGTCTAGACAGGATATGCCTTATTTGCAAGACGGAAGACCCGTTGATATGGTCTTCAATCCATTAGGGGTACCTTCACGAATGAATGTAGGACAAATATTTGAATGCTCACTCGGGTTAGCGGGAGGTATGCTAGATAGACATTATCGAATAACACCTTTTGATGAGAGATATGAACAAGAAGCTTCGAGAAAACTAGTGTTTTCTGAATTATATGAAGCCAGTAAACAAACATCGAATCCATGGATATTTGAACCCGAGTATCCTGGAAAAAGCAGAATATTTGATGGAAGAACAGGGAATTCTTTTAAACAGCCTGCTATAATGGGAAAGTCTTATATCTTGAAATTAATTCATCAAGTTGATGATAAAATACATGGACGTTCCAGTGGACATTATGCACTTGTTACGCAACAACCACTTAGAGGAAGGGCCAAACAGGGAGGACAGCGGGTAGGCGAAATGGAGGTTTGGGCTTTGGAGGGATTTGGTGTTGCTCATATTTTACAAGAGATGCTTACTTATAAATCTGATCATATTAAAACTCGCCAAGAAGTACTCGGGACTACGATCATTGGAGGAATAATACCTAAACCTACGGATGCTCCAGAATCTTTTCGACTGCTCGTTCGAGAATTACGATCTTTAGTTATGGAACTGAATCATTTCCTTGTATCTGAGAAGAACTTCCGGATTCATAGGAAGGAAGCTTAATTGGACTGAATCAGAATTTTTATTCTATGATTGATCAGTATAAACATCAACAACTCCGAATTGGATCAGTTTCCCCTCAACAAATAAGTGCTTGGGCAAAAAAAATCCTACCTAATGGGGAGATAGTGGGGGAGGTAACAAAACCCTATACTTTTCATTATAAAACCAATAAACCCGAAAAAGATGGATTATTTTGTGAAAGAATTTTTGGGCCTATAAAAAGTGGGATTTGTGCTTGTGGAAATTTTCGAGTAATCAGAGATAAAAAGGACGACCCAAAATTTTGTGAACAATGCGGAGTAGAATTTATTGATTCTCGGATACGTAGATATCAAATGGGCTATATAAAACTGGCATGCCTAGTAACTCATGTGTGGTATTTAAAACGTCTTCCTAGTTATATCGCGAATCTTTTAGATAAACCTCTAAAGGAATTAGAAAGTCTAGTATACTGCGATGTGTGATTTGATCCAAATTTTTATTGTACAGATTCCGAATGAGAAACTGTCATTCCATTTAATTTAATTGGGATGCCCTGAATCTGACATGTCTCTTGGGATGAGTAAGATGAAGCTCAGAATTCTGGATGTATTCAATACTCCCAAATAAAAAGGGAATTGGTCTATGGTAGATTCAGTAAAAAAAAATATTTCTTTTTTTGTAGAATTAACTATTCCATCTTTTTTAGAAAGAACTGAAATTATGTTCAAATAAGTAAATATATATCGTGGTTGCAGAAGTCTATACATCGCATATAGGCTTAATAAGGACATCCTGACATAACCATCGAGGCGACGTTTGGACCTAAAAGATCGAATGGAATGATACATAGACAAGTAAATCTCTTATGAATTTAAGGATACTCCTTTATTTAATTAA